TTTTTATTCCTTACTTGACAACAGTAAGAAATTAAGTAATAAACTGAGAAAAAGAAAAAAAGAATAATCAATGGAATAAAAGAAGAAATGTCCCGGCCAGTACTTAAGCAGATCAGGCCGGGAGAATAAACCTTTCGTATAAAATCAAAGAACTGAGATATTCTTTCTATTGAGGAGATCCGTTTTGAGTCATTATCTATATTGAATTCCTGATCAATTGCTTTTTTCTATCTTTTTCTTATTTTTCTTATACATATTTTTACATATTTTATTATACATAATATATTTATACTATAATAAATATATACCTTTACAATAAATATATACCCTTACTTTTATTTTATTTAAATTATTTTATCTAAATATTAAATACTTTGTTTAAGTTTAAATTTTAATAGCTATTTTTAAAATTTCTATTATTTATTAGAATATTTTAGAATATTTCGAATTTCTATTTTATTAATATAATAATATTTTTTTATTAAAATAGAATAATATAATAAAATAAATAATAATAATAAAGTTAAATAAGATTAAATAAATAAAAATCAAATGAAAAAAGAAAAAAAAGAGAAGAAGGTGGATTTTTATCAATCTTTATTTCACGTGTTACATCACATAACAAATTTTCAATTTGGAATTAGGAGAGATGGCTGAGTGGACTAAAGCGGCGGATTGCTAATCCGTTGTACGAATTATTTGTACCGAGGGTTCGAATCCCTCTCTTTCCGCTTTCTCTGATCACTTGGTATTTTCGAATTCGAAAAGATTCTCATCCCTTGATTTTATCATAGTTAAATGTATGAAACAAATAAGATTATTAAGAATTAATTTAGAAAAAAGCAAAAAAAACTAGAAATTTTTTATTCCTCACGTCCAGGATTGCGTCCTGGATCATTAGATAAGAATCCAAAGATAAAAAGGGAAACAAAGAATATCACTACTGTGTAAACAAAGAGTTTGAGAGTAAGCATTACACAATCTCCAAGATCATTTTTTTTTTTGAAAAAGGGGAATAGATTGCCTATTTTTTACCACATATACCATTTTTTTTGTTTTGACACCCCAAAAAATGAAAAATAAAACGAATTTATTTGTAATAAGATTTTGATTCATTCGTTACCCGAAATTTCTTGTCATATCAATAATTAGATATTGTGGAGTACCTAATAGTCCATACTCACCGGAAGGTCAGAACGGGGAAAAGGCTGATCCAAATTCATCGCTGCGGTTATTCATTCAATATACAAGAATTTCGATTTTTGAATCGAGGGTTCGTAATGTAAGACTTATCTGATCTTATCAATTTTTAGAATTTTTTTATCGAATACATCATCAATTTAGCAGAGTATTAAAGATTTCATCGAAAACTTACAGCGGCTTGCCAAACAAAGGCTAAGAGAAAAAAGAGTACAGGTATGACAGGCATAACATCTACGATTGGATTGAAAATGGCATAAGCTTCGGGCAATTTGGCGAAGAAAAAACTACTCGAATAAAGGACAGGATTAAGACAGATACCGATTAAACTAAAGATATTAAGCATAACAAGCATTTCGTTCTTGTGGATTAGATAATTTTGAGTTATTTTTATAAGGGAAAAATGAAAAAGGCAGATCAAGAAATCCTTCTTTTTCTTCGGTTCGGACTTTCCCAAATAAAAAATCCCCCCCCATTATCATTCTAAAATGAGAATATAAGGAATTCAACTTTCATACAATATCTTAATTGAATTCTATGTAATGATCAATGAATTTTTTTGATTCTATATCTACATGTCTTGAATCCTAGCAAAAAAATATCCCATATGTTTTTGTGTATTTGGGTTGGGATTGACGAATAACCAATACCAATATTAGTGTTGATTAATATCGAATAGAAATCAAAATGGGGCGTGGCCAAGCGGTAAGGCAGCGGGTTTTGGTCCCGTTATTCGGAGGTTCGAATCCTTCCGTCCCAGATCGTTTTTCATGAAACGAAAGATGGGATCACACTGCATTCCACATGAAACAATAATTTGTTAAAGGGAAAAATCTTTTCTTATTAATTTTCAGAATGGTTCTAAGAATCATATCTGAGAATTCATTTGGTTTCTCACAAACGGAATCAAGTGTCAAATGTAGGTAAAATTGAATATCTTTATTTTCATTCAATTCATATGATAGAATATGGGGTTAAATTAAATAAATTCGATCCTTGCTCACCCTTATCCGGATAAATACTTATTTATCCGTAGATAGAAATATTATATACCGGTTGAACCAATGACTATTCATGATTTTATATTGAATCAATTCCATACCGCTTTGAAATTTCAATTAGAGGAATGTTATGGTAAAACTTCGTTTGAAACGATGTGGTAGAAAGCAACGTGCGACTTGAAGGACATGGTCGGCTGTGGATTTTTACATCCGCCATCTTCTATAGTAATGAAGATGCTCTTGGCTCGACATAGTTTGTTCTGTTCTGCCCGGAACCTAATTTGTGTTGGGTTATAAGTAAATAGTACATGATGAAGCTCGAGAAGAAAGGATTGATTCATTTTTCAAGGGAAAGAATCTAGGGTTAGTGAAAATCAATAAGTTAGACCAACTCTGTAAGTATATCCTCACTATATATAAATTCTAAATCGAAAGGTTCAAATTCAGAACAAGTTTGAAAAGTCAAATTTTCCGAAATTGGTAAAACTATTTCGATGAAAAGTGTATCACAAGGGAATCAATCATTCGTATTCTATTTATATAGAAAGAAATAACAAAAAAAGGTATGTTGCTGCCATTTTGAAAGGAATAAGGATCCCCGAGGTAATGTCTAAACCCAATGATTTCACAAAGCAAGGATAAAGGATTCCGAAACAAGGAAACACTATTTTCAATTGTCTCAACAATTGGATCAGACTGAGGAATAAAAATAGATTCGAAATGAGACAAACAAAAGAGTTTAGAGACGGCTCAATAAATGTCTAAGGATTTTCTTGTCAGAATTACCCAACTTGAGTTATGAGTATGAATGAGATTTCTTCCTTTTTCTGTAAGGAAGAAGAAAAAAGTACTCAATTCAAATTATAGTAAAATTCATGATTTTATGGATCCACTTGCTATTATATACAGAAATTGGAATCATTTTTCTCGAGCCGTATGAGGAAAAAACCTCCTATACGTTTCTAAGGGGGGCATTGTTTATTTACATCTATCCCAATGAGCCATCTATCGAATCGTTGCAATTGATGTTCGATTCCGAAGAGAAGGAAGAGATCTTCGAAAAGTAGGTTTTTACGATCCGATAAAGAATCAAACTTATTTAAATGTTCCTGCTATTCTATATTTCCTTGAAAAAGGTGCTCAACCTACAGGAACTGTTTATGATATTTTAAAGAAGGCAGAATTCTTTAAAGAAAGAACTTTGAGTTAATTAAAGGAAAAAACAAAATTATTAAATAAATAAAATAAAGTAGGGAAGGGTAACTAGTATCTATCCTTGTGTAATTATTTCTATTTACACACCATTTTCCTTTTTCTTGCTTTATTCATATTTTGGTGGGGGAATTTAATTTAACAACAAACAAGGGGTTAAGCTTGCTTATCGTACTTTTATTGATTGAATAAACCGGGGATTTTTTATTTATCTTTTCCTTAATTTTTTCCATTCCAATTTCTTATTTATGTTGTGCCAATCCAACACAAGTCTTTATTTTATTTACTTGATTTACTTTCTCAACATTGCTTTTATATTGACAATGGTGTATCGAACAAATATAATTCGATCGTAGATAAATAGGGCTGTTTATCCCCACCCCATATTGATTTTTTTGTTTCCTTCACTCAAATGATGGGTTTGCCTTGCTGCATTTACTCTCATACAAGATGTATTTTCTTAGGGAAAATCAAAAAAGAATTTGATAAAAAATGGGTGGTCTGTCATAATTTTTACATTTCGATTAGGAATATTTTTAATCCGATCTGCTAATTTTGGTATTTTGTGTTTCTAATTGATCAGAAAATCTTTCTTTTCGATGTGTTGCTAGTTCAATGTTTTGATAGGGTCGTGCAGTGCAATTCAATTGATTTTTATATTTCGATCATATCTACATATCCTATTTATCCGGGTTGCTAACTCAACGGTAGAGTACTCGGCTTTTAAGTGCGACTATGATCTTTTACACATTTGGATGAAGCAACGAATTCGTCCAGACTATTGGTATAGTCTATAAGACCACGACTGATCCTCAAGGGTAATGAATGGAAAAAACAGCATGTCGTAATAAAATCAATTTATTATTTTATTAGATTTTCAATTTTATTAATTTATTTAATTTGAAATGAAAGTCAAAGTTAAAGTAGAACTTTGAGTTTATCCTTACCGGATCATTACAGTTCCAAAAGATTGTTTTGATTTTTGGAAGGGGACAAAAGAAATTCACATTTACAGTTGGGTCTAGTGAATAAATGGATAGAGCTCTATGGCTCCAATTCTGGTAAAATAAAAAGCAACGAGCTTATGTTCTTAATTGGAATGATTACCCGATCTAATTAGACGTTAAAAATGAATTAGTGCCTAATGCGGGAAAGAGTGGGTTCTCCTGTGAGTGAACCATTGATTTTTTCTTTTTTTTTTTTTCAGAATCCTAATTATTCTTTATTATGGATTGTAGACGGATGTGTAGAAGAAACAGTATATTGATAAAGAGAATTTATTCCAAAGTCAAAAGAGCGATTGGGTTGCAAAAATAAAGGATTTTTTCTCCTGTTGTAATTATAACGAACATAAACCAATTGGATAGAAAAGGAAGGTAAAAAGATCTGTTGATTGGACTCCCTCTTTCTTTTCCGGGGTATATATTTTTTTCTTACTATACTATATACATAATACAATACATAATACCCTGTTTTGACCATATTGCACTATGTATGTATCATTTGATAAACCAAGAAAAACTTCCTGCCTCTGGCTCAAGTAGAAATGTAAATGGAAGAATTACAAGGATATTTAGAAAAAGATAG